GAATGAAATTAGCTTATTTCATTTGAAATAAGCTGTTTTCATCTAATTTTTTTTTTTTTTTTTTTTTTAAAACTAGAATTAAAGTAATAATTTTTTTTGGGGGCGAAATAAGATTAAAAATTTTAAAACATAAAAAAAAAGCCCCTTAAAAAATAAATAATTATGAAACTAGATAATTTAAAATTCCAATATAGACATTTCCGAGAATTAAAAGATCAACTTCATATAAATAGATAAATGATTATAATAAATTTATTTTTAATATTAATTTATAACAATGTTTATAATGTTAGATTATATTATATACTAATAAATTGATAATATTGTTATACAATCTGGAACTTAACGGGTGTTTTTTTTGAGGATAGGGAGTTCATGCAGTAGTATTAGACAGTTCACGTGGGATGTCAGACATGGTGTCAAAGCGAAGGATGCTCAGTATGCTTTGACATTTCATCATGAAAGACTAACTAACGAGCCACGCTAAAAAATCAGGGGAAATAGGGCCTTAATCAGAGTTCGGTTCGTAATAAAATTCCCGTCCAAAAAAAAAAAAAAAAAAAATTAGGTTAGGTTTAATTATTAATTAAATCTCTCAAAATTAGTACGATTTTTTTTTATTATTTAAATTAATTATTATTTCAATTTACATACATAAATATATTTGCTATTTATATTTAATACTATTAAAGTCGTAAGTTTTAAAATTAAATTAAATAATTAATAATTAAATTAAAAGAATCTAATTTTATGAAATAAGTTAAATTCCCCTTAATTTTTTTAATGAAAAATAGCCATTTACTTAGGGGGGAATTGCCGATCGGGGGAAACTCCTAACGGATTTTATTTAAATTTAATTTATTTTTTTTTTTTTTATGATTAAGTATTGTTATTTAATTTAATATTTATTTTTATTATTATTTTGTATTGTTTAGTTATTTAATAAATATTAAAGTTTTATTTTGGCTTTGAATTTTATTATTGATTTATTTTATATGTAAGTTTTTGCGTGTATTTTTGTTTATTTAAATAGTAAATGAAATTTAATTATATTCTCAGTAAATAGTATTATTAATCAAGGAAATTTGGAAATAGTAATTTCATAGAGTATTGGCTAAATTTGTGCCAGCAGCCGCGGTTACACAAATAATGCGAATAAAATTTGTTCAGTGTAAGTTAAAATTTATTATATTAAAAATGAAATTGAATTTATTAGGTGAAATTTTAAATTTAAAAATTTTTTATTATGAAGGTTTTGAAGCTTGTAAATTTTAGTTATAAACTAGGATTAGATACCCTATTATTTAAAATGTAGTTTAAATCACTAAGGTAGTAGTAGTTATGTTCTTGAAACTTAAAAAATTTGGCGGTATTTTAGTCTATTCAGAGGAACCTGTCCTGTAATTGATAATCCACGATGTACCTCACTTAAATTTGTTTTTCAGTTTATATACCGTCGTTATCAGAATATTTTATTAGAATAATAATTTTCTATAATTTTTATAAAAATTTATATCAGATCAAGGTGTAGCTTATGTTTAAGTAGAGATGGGTTACAATAAATTTATTTAAACGGATCTAATTTTGAAATGTTTAGTGAAGGTGGATTTGATAGTAAAATTTTAAAGATTGTTAATTTGATTTTAGCTCTAGAATATGCACACATCGCCCGTCGCTCTTGCTATTAAGGTAAGATAAGTCGTAACATAGTAGATGTACCGGAAGGTGTATCTAGAATGACAATTTAAAGCTTATTCAGTAAAGCATTTCATTTACATTGAAAAGATTTTTGTGCAAATCAATATAAATTGATCAAAATTTATTTATTAATTTATTTTGTTTTTAAATTAATGTATTAAAAATAATTATATAATTAAGTGTTTTAGTAGTTTTTAATGAAAAAATAATTTTAATAATAGTTAATTAGTATTGTGAAAGATAATTGAAATATTTTGAAAAATTTTTGTATTAAAAGAAAATTTAGTTTATTGTACCTTGTGTATCAGGGTTTATCAAATAATTAATATATAGATATATTAATCTCGATTTTATAAGAGTTAATAATTTATTAAAGTTAATGTGTCAAAATTATTTTAAATAAATTATTAGAAATGAAATGTTATTCGTTTATAAAGGTATCTAGTTTTTTTAGAAATAAATTTAATTTACAGATTTTTGATTTTTTGGTTATTTATTTAATTAAAAAATTTATTAATTTGAATATCTTAAGGGATAAGCTTTAAGATAAATTATTAAAAATTAATAATGGTGATATAAAATATATGCTTAGAATTAGCAATTATTTAAAAGTTTGTTATAAATTATTTTATAGATTATATTATTTATTATATTTTAATTTATTTATAAAAATTTTTTTATTAATTAAGTATAAAAAGTAATAATGATAGAATTAGTATATTTTTTTGTTTATGTAATTTTATATGATAAGTTTGTATAAAGAACTCGGCAAAAATTTTACCCGCCTGTTTAACAAAAACATGTCTTTTTGAGTTATTTTTAAAGTCTGACCTGCCCACTGAAATTATTTAAATGGCCGCAGTATTCTAACTGTGCAAAGGTAGCATAATCATTAGTCTTTTAATTGAAGGCTGGTATGAACGGTTGGACGAGGTATGAGCTGTTTCATATAAATTTATAATAGAATTTTATATTTTAGTCAAAAAGCTAAAATTTAATTAAAAGACGAGAAGACCCTATAAATCTTTATACTTTATGTTGTTTAAATTTTTTAGATTTGTTTTATTTTTATAATTTAAAGTATTTTGTTGGGGTGATATTAAAATTTAATGAACTTTTAATTGTTAGAAATCATTAATTTATGAATTATTGATCCATTAATAGTGATTATAAGATTAAGTTACTTTAGGGATAACAGCGTAATTTTTTTGGAGAGTTCATATCGATAAAAAAGTTTGCGACCTCGATGTTGGATTAAGATATATTTTTAGGTGTAGCCGCTTAAATGTTAAGTCTGTTCGACTTTTAAATTCTTACATGATCTGAGTTCAGACCGGCGTAAGCCAGGTTGGTTTCTATCTTTAATATATTATAATATCTTAGTACGAAAGGACCAGGTATTAGAATAATAATATTTTATATAAGGAATATGATTAATATTATACTATTTTGGCAGATTAGTGCAATAAATTTAGAATTTATTTATGTAATTTATATTACAAATAGTACTTGTTTTTTATAGAATTTATTTTATCAATTATTGGAAGTTTAATTTTGGTTATTTGTGTTTTAGTAAGAGTAGCTTTTTTAACTCTTTTGGAACGTAAGGTTTTAGGCTATATTCAAATTCGTAAGGGACCAAATAAAGTTGGTTTAATAGGAATTCCTCAGCCTCTTTGTGATGCGATTAAGTTATTTACTAAGGAACAAACTTATCCTCTTTTATCAAATTATATTTCTTATTATTTTTCTCCTATTTTTTCTTTATTTTTATCTTTAGCTGCTTGGTTGTGTATTCCTTTTTTTGTTAAGCTGTTTTCATTTAATTTAGGATTGTTATTTTTTTTGTGTTGTACTAGTTTAGGCGTATATACTGTCATAATTGCTGGTTGATCTTCTAATTCTAATTATGCATTATTAGGAGGGTTACGGGCTGTAGCACAAACTATTTCTTATGAAGTTAGAATGGCGTTGGTTTTATTATCTTTTGTCTTTTTAATTGGAAGTTATAATATCTTAGATTTTTTTTATTATCAAAAGACTATTTGATTTTTGGTAATTTTATTTCCTATTAGATTGGTTTGGTTTTGTATTTGTTTAGCTGAAACTAATCGTACTCCTTTTGATTTTGCAGAAGGTGAATCGGAATTAGTTTCTGGGTTTAATATTGAGTATAGAAGAGGGGGATTTGCTTTAATTTTTATAGCTGAATATGCTAGAATTTTATTTATAAGTATGTTATTTTGTGTGATTTTTTTAGGCTGTGATGTCTTTAATGTTATATTTTATATTAAGTTAACGTTTATTTCATTTGTTTTTATTTGAGCTCGAGGTACTTTACCTCGGTTTCGTTATGATAAATTAATATATTTAGCTTGAAAGAGTTTTTTACCTTTTTCATTAAATTTTTTATTATTTATTATTGGATTAAAATTGTTGTTTATTTATTATATGTGGTTAATATAATTTAGTAAAGTCAATAGAAAGGTTGATTTCTATCTTATGTTTTCAAAACATATGCTTGTTCAAGCTCATTGACTAATTAATTAAGTTATCTCATCATTTATTTACTAATGGGTTAATAATGTAATATAGGAAGTAAATTACAGTTAAGATTTGACCTACTAAAACATAAGGTTCTTCTACTGGTCGTGCTCCAATTCATGTCAATAAAATTACTGTGACAACTATAGTTCAAAATAAAATTTTGTTAATAGGGTAGAATTGAATACCTCGGAATTTTCTTAAGTGATAGAATGGTAGAATTGCTAAAATGGCAATTGATAGGACTAGGGCAATTACTCCTCCAAGCTTGTTAGGAATAGACCGTAAAATTGCGTAAGCAAATAAGAAATATCATTCTGGTTGAATATGTACTGGAGTGACTAGTGGATTAGCGGGAATGAAATTATCGGGGTCTCCTAATAAGTATGGGTTAATTAATGTTAATAAGATTAATGCAGCAATTATGATAACGAATCCTACAATGTCCTTATATGAGAAGTAGGGATGGAAAGGGATTTTATCAATATTAGAATTTAAACCAATGGGGTTATTAGATCCTGTTTGGTGGAGGAATAATAAGTGAATTAAAGTTATTGCTAATACAATAAACGGTAAAATAAAGTGGAATGTAAAGAATCGTGTAAGTGTGGCGTTGTCTACAGCGAATCCTCCTCATACTCATTGAACTAGATCAACCCCTAAATAAGGGATGGCTGATAATAAATTAGTAATAACTGTAGCTCCTCAAAAAGATATTTGTCCTCAGGGTAGAACATACCCTATAAATGCTGTTGCTATCACTAAGAATAAAATTAGTACTCCTACTAATCAAGTGGGAGTAAATAAATAAGATCCATAGTAGATTCCACGCCCTACATGTAAGTAAATACAAATGAAGAAAAATGATGCACCATTAGCATGAAGGGTTCGTAGTAATCATCCGTAATTTACGTCACGGCAAATGTGGTTTACACTATTAAAGGCTAAATTAATATCTGCAGTATAGTGTATAGCTAAAAATAGTCCTGTTAGAATTTGAATAATTAAACATAAACCTAATAGTGATCCAAAATTTCATCAGGCTGAAATATTAATTGGGGCTGGAAGGTCTACTAAAGCATTATTTGCAATTTTAAATAAGGGGTGTTGGGTTCGTAAAGGTTTGTTCATTAGTTCATTTGTCGGAGAGGACCATAAAATAGTTTAGTAATTTTTACTACTGCAATTAATGTAATTAATAAATAGTTTATTAATAAGATAGTAATAAAATTTGTTGGGTAGTTGTAGAGTTTATGAAGGTTTAATGAGTTTTCAGGCACAGCTAAGTTAAAATTGAACAGGGGCTGTATTTCTAAGTTTTGAACAAATGAAGATGTTGATAGTTTATCTACAAATACAGCAGTTAGTGTTAAAGTTAATATAACTATAAAACAAATAGTTGTTAATTTTATAGATAATGAAAATATTTCATTTGATGCTAAGGAAGTTACATAAATAAACAGAACTAGTATACCTCCTAAGAAGATTAAGAATAAGATATATGAAAATCAGAATCTTTTAGCTATTAATCCGGTAATTAAACAGATTTGTAATGTTTGAATTAATAATATCAATCCTATTGCTAAAGGGTGATTTATTTGAATAAAAATTAATCTTGAGATTAGAGTTGAAGAATATAAAAAGAGTTGTATAATTTCAGGAGGTAGTTTATTTAAAATATTAATTTTGGGGATTAATGATAAAGTTATTTCTTTTCTCTTGAAGTTTTAAAAGACAAAATCTTATTTTTGGTTTACAAGACCAATGTTTTTATTAAACTATTAAAACTAATGTTAATAAGTTTATATTGAGGGCTACCTTGTTTTTTATTTTTAATAGGAATTTTTGTTTTTGTTTCTAATCGTAAGCATTTATTATCTATACTTTTAAGTTTAGAATATATTGTATTAAGCTTATTTTTTCTTTTATTTATTTATTTAAATTTAATAGATTATAGAAGATTTTTTAGTATAATATTTTTAACTTTTAGAGTATGTGAAGGTGCTTTGGGTCTTTCTATTTTAGTTTCTATAATTCGAACACATGGGAATGATTATTTTCAATCGTTTAATGTATTGCAATGTTAAAATTGATTTTTATAATACTTTTTATTAGTCCTATTTGTTTTATAAATGGTTTATTTTGAATGGTTCAGAATTTATTGTTTATTGTAACTTTTGTCTTTATTATTTTAAATTATTGTACTAACTATTTTGTAAATATTTCATATTTTTTAGGGTTTGATGTTATTTCTTATGGTCTTATTTTTATGAGATTTTGAATTTGTACACTTATAATTAGAGCTAGTGAGTCTGTTTATAAGTATAATAATTATAAAAATTTATTTTTATTTAATGTTTTAATTTTACTAATTTTTTTAGTTTTAACTTTTAGAAGAATGAATTTGTTTATATTTTATTTATTTTTTGAAAGAAGATTAATCCCTACTTTATTTTTAATTTTAGGTTGAGGGTACCAACCTGAGCGTCTTCAGGCTGGTGTTTATTTATTATTTTATACGTTACTAGTTTCTTTGCCTATATTAGTTGGTATTTTTTATTTATATAATAATTTAAATACAATAAATTTTTATTTATTAAGTAATTATATATTTAATTATGATTTATTATATCTGTCTTTAATTTTAGCTTTTTTAGTTAAAATGCCTATGTTTTTAGTTCATTTATGGCTTCCTAAGGCTCATGTTGAAGCTCCTGTTTCAGGGTCAATAATTTTAGCTGGAATTATGTTAAAGTTGGGAGGTTATGGATTGTTACGAGTTTTTTCTTTTTTGCAGTTAAGAGGTATTAAATATAATTATGTATGAGTTAGAATTAGATTAGTGGGTGGAGTTTTAATTAGTTTAGTTTGTTTACGTCAAACTGATTTAAAGGCTTTAATTGCTTATTCATCAGTTGCTCACATAGGAATCGTTTTGGGTGGTTTGATAACTTTAACTTACTGAGGTCTTTGTGGTTCTTATACTTTAATGATTGCTCATGGGTTGTGTTCATCTGGTTTATTTTGTTTAGCTAATATTACATATGAACGATTAGGGAGTCGAAGTTTATTAATTAATAAGGGTTTATTAAATTTTATGCCTTCAATAACTTTATGGTGATTTTTATTAAGAGCTTGTAATATGGCTGCTCCTCCTTCTTTAAATTTATTAGGAGAAATTTCTTTATTAAATAGAATTGTGAGCTGGTCTTGGGTTACTATAATTTCTTTATCTTTATTATCTTTTTTTAGAGCTGCTTATACTTTATATTTGTATGCTTATAGTCAACATGGGAAGATTTTTTCGGGAGTTTATTCATTTAGAGGTGGTAAGATTCGTGAATTTTTTTTATTATTTCTTCATTGATTTCCTTTAAATTTGTTGATTTTAAAGAGAGATATTTGTTTATTTTGGCTTTAGATCTAAATAGTTTATTTAAAATATTGATTTGTGGTGTCAATGAAATGAAGTTTGTCATTTTAGATCGTGAAATATTTATCAATTTGTAGAATTAGATTTTTAATTTTAATTACTATTAGAATTAGTTTTTTTAGTTCTAGTTTAGTATTTTTGTTAAATGATTATTCTTTATTTTTAGAATGAGAAGTTGTTAGTTTAAATTCAACTAGAATTGTTATAACCTTTTTGTTTGACTGAATGAGATTATTATTTATATCTTTTGTTTTGTTAATTGCTTCCTTAGTAATTTATTATAGAAAGGAATATATAAGAGGAGATACAAATATTAACCGTTTTATTATGTTAGTTTTAATATTTGTTTTATCTATAATGTTATTAATTATTAGCCCTAATTTAATTAGAATTTTATTAGGATGGGATGGTTTAGGGCTGGTGTCTTACTGTTTAGTTATTTATTTTCAAAATGTTAAATCTTATAATGCTGGTATACTTACTGCTCTTTCTAACCGGATTGGAGATGTGGCTTTTTTATTGGCAATTGCTTGAATATTAAATTATGGTAGTTGAAATTATATTTTTTATTTAGAAAGTATGAAGAATAGAATTGAAATAGAAATTATTGGGGCATTAATTATATTAGCTGCTATAACTAAGAGAGCACAAATTCCCTTTTCTTCTTGGCTACCTGCTGCTATAGCAGCTCCTACGCCTGTTTCAGCTTTAGTTCATTCTTCAACTTTAGTAACTGCGGGTGTTTATTTATTAATTCGATTTCACATTTTATTACGAGGTAGATGATTAGGAGATTTATTACTATTGCTTTCTGGGTTAACAATGTTTATAGCAGGACTTGGGGCTAATTTTGAATTTGATTTAAAGAAAATTATTGCTCTTTCTACACTAAGACAGTTGGGTCTTATAATAAGAATTTTATCTATGGGGTTTTATAAGCTTGCTTTTTTTCATCTATTGACTCATGCTTTATTTAAGGCGTTATTATTTATGTGCGCTGGAGCTATTATTCATAATATAAATAATTCTCAAGATATTCGGTTGATGGGAGGATTAGGAGTGTATATACCTTTAACTTCTGCTTGTTTTAATGTAGCTAATTTAGCTTTATGTGGAATGCCTTTTTTAGCTGGATTTTATTCTAAGGATTTGATTTTGGAAGTTGTTTCATTAAGTTATATTAATATATTTTCTTTTTTTCTTTATTTTTTTTCTACTGGCTTAACTGTTTGTTATTCTTTTCGGTTGGTATATTATTCTATAACAGGAGAATTAAATTGTGGCTCTTTGAATATACTAAGAGATGAGGGTTGAATTATACTTCGTGGCATAAGTGGTTTATTAATTATGAGAATTGTTGGAGGTAGTATATTAAGTTGATTAATTTTTCCAACTCCTTATATAATTTGTTTACCTAGTTATTTAAAGTTATTGACTTTATTTGTTTGTGTAGTAGGAGGAGTTTCGGGGTATTTAATTTCTAACGTTTCTTTATTTTATTTTAATAAGTCTTTACATAATTATTTAGTTAGTTATTTTTCTGGGTCTATGTGATTTATGCCTTATATTTCAACTTATGGTATTATTAACTATCCTTTAGTGTTAGGTATAAGAGTATGTAAGTCTTTTGATCAGGGGTGATCAGAATTTTTAGGAGGTCAAAATTTATATAATGAATTAGTTAAATATTCTCAGTATATATCTATTATACATAATAATAATTTAAAGGTTTATCTTTTGTTATTTGTTTTATGAATTATTTTCTTGTTTTCATTTTTTTTAATTTTTTATTCAAGTAGCTTAAAATAGAGCATAACACTGAAGATGTTAGGGTAATTATATAATTCTTGGATGTAGTGTATAAAATTTAGTAATTTATAAAAATAGAAAATTTTATTTTTACAATGAAAATGTAATGTTTTTATTAAACTATATAAATAGAAGTACAAATGGAGTTTAACCATTAAAAGATAAAAGTTAGCAGCTTTTTCTTGAACGTCATACTTCCTTAATTGGAGAAGGGTCTCAGTTCTATCATTAACAGTGATAAGCCTCTTTTTGGCTTCAATTAATAATTTAATTATAATTTAATTTATTAGAATAAGGGTATAAAATACCTAAGATTAGGTCGAAACTAATTGCAATAAATCGCTTCATATTCAGAGTTGATTATAAGGTAGATTGATATTTCAATACTTTTTGAATGCAAATCAAATGTTATAATTAACTACAACCCTAATTTGATCAATTTAGTATTCCTTGATTTCATTCGTGGTATAATCCAATAATTAAGATAATGATGAATACAATTCTTGTTGTAGCTCATATTATAATATCAGAAATTGAGATAATTAAAATTATAGGTAGAATTAGAGCAATTTCTACATCAAAAATTAAGAAAATAATTGTAATTAAAAAAAATCGAAGGGAAAAAGGTAGACGTGAAGAAGATTTAGGATCAAATCCACATTCGAAGGGGGAACATTTTTCACGGTCTGTTAGTGCTTTTTTTGATAGAATAGAAGCTAGGGATATAACTACTCTGGTAATGGTAATTAGGATTGATGTTATAATAGCAATTAAAAAAATTATCTATACTACTAATTAGTAGGCCTTATGATTGGAAGTCAAATATACTTATATACTATATAGATAAAAATTAATTATCCTCCTCATCAGTAAATTGAAATATAAAGGAATAGTCAGACAATATCAACGAAATGTCAGTATCATGCAGCTGCTTCAAATCCAAAATGGTGAGTTTTAGAAAAATGGTTGTTTAAATGTCGAATTAAACACACTAGAAGAAATGTTGTTCCGATTAATACGTGAATTCCGTGAAATCCTGTTGCTATGAAGAAGGTAGATCCATAAACTGAGTCTGCAATAGTAAATGGTGCTTCAATATATTCGTATGCTTGTAAAATAGTAAAATAGATTCCTAGAAGTACTGTAAAGAATAATCCTTGTGTTGCTTGAGAATGATTACCTTCTATTAAGCTGTGGTGGGCTCATGTAACCGTTACTCCTGAAGATAGGAGAATAGCTGTATTCAATAGTGGAATTTGGAATGGATTAAAGGGTTGAATTCCTGCAGGAGGCCATATAGCTCCTAATTCAATAGCTGGAGATAGTCTTCTGTGGAAGAACGCTCAGAAGAAAGATACAAAGAATAAAACTTCTGATAAAATAAATAAAATTATTCCTCATCGTAATCCTAATGTTACAGGTAAAGTGTGCAATCCTTGAAAAGTTCCTTCTCGTGAAACATCCCGCCATCACTGGTATACTGTTAAAATAGTAATAATATTTCCTAAGGCAAATAATGAAATGTCATATTGATGGAATCATTTTACTAGTCCTGAGACAGAAGTTATAGCTCCAATTGCTCCTGTTAATGGTCAAGGGCTATAATCTACTAAATGAAATGGGTGATTTGAGTGTGTTGACATTAATTTACTTCTCTAGAGTATAATGTGCTTAGAACTGCGAATACATAAGATTGGATAATAGCAACTGCTGATTCTAAAACTAATAAGGCAATTTGACCAATTAATAATAAAGATACAATTGCGTAAGAAAGAGAGGGTCCTGTGTTTCCTAAAAGTGTGAGCAATAAATGTCCTGCAATTATATTAGCTGCTAGACGAACAGCTAAAGTTCCAGGTCGAATAATATTACTAATAGTTTCAATGCATACTATAAATGGTATAAGAACTGCAGGAGTTCCTTGAGGGACTAAGTGAGCGAATATATGTTGTGTGTGATTAATTCATCCATAAAGTATGAAGCATAATCATAAAGGTAGAGCTAATGTAAGAGTAAGTGTTAAATGGCTTGTTCTTGTAAAAATATAGGGAAATAGTCCTATAAAATTATTGAATAAAATTAATGAAAATAGAGAGACAAAAATAAAAGTTGATCCTGAGTGTCCTGATGGTCCTAAAAGAGTTTTGAATTCCTTATGAAGTGTAAGTAGAATTGAATTTCAAAAAATATGTCATCGTGAGGGTATTAGTCAGTAAGCAGAGGGAATTAGAAGAAGTCCTAAAAATGTTCTTATTCAATTTAGTGATAAATTGAAAATACTTGATGATGGGTCGAATACAGAAAATAAATTTGTTATCATTTTCAGTTTAAAGAAGTTGTTGAATACTTGCTTGAAATTTCGGATTTAGGTGTTTTAGGAATTACAGAGTAATAATTTATTATACTAAACAAGATAAAAATAATTGAAAAGATAATAAATAAACTTAATCAACCAATAGGGGCTATTTGAGGCACCAAAAAATATTAAATAGTTTAATAATTTTAGTTTGACATACTAATGTTATTTTTTAACTAATTTTTTTCATTAGAAGTAAGTGCTAATTTACTATAAAATGGTTTAAGAGACCAGTACTTGCTTTCAGTCATCTAATGAAAATTATGAATTAGTTCTATTAGTTACTCATTTAATAAAATGATTTACAGGAAGTCTTTCAATTACAATAGGTATAAATCTGTGATTAGCCCCACAAATTTCTGAACATTGACCGTAAAATAATCCAGGTCGGTTTATTAGGAAATTAGTTTGGTTTAGTCGACCAGGAGTTCCATCAACCTTTACACCTAATGCTGGCACTGTTCATGAGTGAATTACATCTGCCGCTGTTACTAAAATTCGAATTTGTGAATTTATAGGTAGAACTACACGATTATCAACATCTAGAAGTCGAAATCCATCTGTTGATAATTCATTAGTAGGGACTATATAAGAATCGAATTCTACATTTATAAAATCTGAGTATTCATAGCTTCAGTATCATTGATGTCCAATAGCCTTTAATGTAACTGAGGGTTCGTTAATTTCATCTAATAAATATAGTAGTCGAAGGGATGGGAAAGCAATAAATAGTAGGACAATTGCTGGGAGAATTGTTCAGATTATTTCAATAGTTTGTCCGTGTAAAAGGTTTCGATTAGTGTATGAATTAAAGAATAATATAAATATTAAGTAACCTACTAATGTTGTAATTATTACTAAAATTATTAAAGCATGATCATGAAAAAAGGTAAGTTGTTCTATAAGAGGAGAGGCTCTATCTTGAAGGCCAAGGGCAGCTCATGTTGTCATTAGTTTCTAATAAAAGTAAAATACTTTATATATGGAGCTTAAATCCATTGCACTAATCTGCCATATTAGATAATTAGTTAAAAGAGGTAGTTCTGAATAACTATGTTCAGCTGGGGGAGTATTTTGGAGTCATTCAATTGAAGAACTAAGTTGTATAGGATAGATTACTTGCCGTTGTGTTACTAAACTTTCTCAAATAATGAATAGGAAAAATAAAATTCCTAGTAAAGAAATAGATGAACCAATAGTAGAAACTACATTTCATGTAGTGTATGCGTCTGGGTAGTCTGAATAACGCCGGGGTATTCCTGCTAATCCTAAAAAGTGCTGTGGGAAGAATGTTAAATTTACTCCAATAAATATGATGATAAATTGACTTTTTAGTCACTTAGGGTTTAGCACTAATCCTGTAAATAGAGGGTATCAGTGAACGAATCCTGCTATAATGGCAAATACTGCTCCTATTGATAATACGTAGTGGAAATGAGCAACAACATAATATGTGTCATGAAGAATAATGTCTACAGATGAATTAGCTAGGACAACTCCTGTTAATCCTCCTACTGTAAATAGGAATACAAACCCTAGGGCTCATAATATGGCTGGGGAGTAATTTAATTGTGTACCGTGTAATGTGGCTAGTCAACTAAAAATTTTAATACCTGTGGGTACAGCAATAATTATTGTAGCTGAAGTGAAATAAGCTCGAGTGTCTACATCTATTCCTACAGTAAATATATGATGAGCTCATACAATGAATCCTAAGAGACCAATTGCTATTATAGCATAAATTATTCCTAAAGATCCGAATGTTTCCTTCTTTCCTGATTCTTGACTAATAATATGAGAAATTATTCCGAATCCTGGTAAAATTAAAATGTAAACTTCTGGGTGTCCAAAGAATCAAAATAAGTGTTGGTAGAGAATAGGGTCTCCTCCTCCTGCGGGGTCAAAAAAGGAAGTATTTAAGTTTCGATCTGTTAATAGTATAGTGATAGCTCCTGCTAAAACTGGTAGTGATAACAGAAGTAATAAAGCTGTTAATACAACTGCTCAAACGAATAGAGGTATTCGGTCAAATGAAATTCCTGTCGATCGCATGTTAATAACGGTTGTGATAAAATTTACTGCTCCTAAAATTGAGGAAATACCAGCTAAGTGGAGTGAGAAAATAGCTAGATCAACCGAAGCTCCTCCGTGAGCAATAACAGATGATAGGGGAGGGTAAACTGTTCAACCTGTACCAGCTCCATTTTCTACTATACTTCTTACTAATAGTAATGTAAGGGAAGGGGGTAATAATCAAAATCTTATATTATTTATTCGTGGAAATGCTATATCAGGAGCTCCCAGTATTAGGGGGACAAGTCAATTTCCAAACCCTCCAATTATGATAGGTATAACTATAAAGAAAATTATTACGAAAGCATGTGCTGTTACAATTACATTATAAATTTGATCATCTCCAATTAGTGCTCCGGGGTGTCCTAGTTCGGCACGAACTAAAATTCTAAGGGATGTCCCAACTATTCCTGCTCAGGCCCCGAAAATAAAATATAGGGTTCCAATATCTTTATGATTTGTTGAGAATAACCATTGTCGCGATTAAATGGCTGAAGTTTAGGCGATAGACTGTAAATCTATTTATAAGAATTATTTCTTTTTAATCATTGCTATAGATATTTAATTAATAATTAAATCTGGCTTTATAGTCAATAATGATATTAGACTGCAATTCTAAAGGAGTAATAAATTTACTAAGGCTTAAAAGATTTATACTTATATTTATAGCTTTGAAGGCTATTAGTTTAGTTAACTTAAAGCCTTACGTTGTATAATTTATAAGAATAAATAAATTATAGAAATTAAAATTAGACTGAATGTAGAGATAAAAGATAAAATTAGTATTAGTTTAAAAGAAACATTATTAATAGTTATATCAATAGTTCAGTTGTTTTCGTAATAATTAAGTATAAATGCTGCAAAACACAGTCGTAGGTAAAAAAATAGGGTGATTAATGTTATAACTGTCATAATTGTTATTAATACATATTGACTTTTTAATACTAAAAGTTGAATAACTAGTCATTTAGGTAAAAATCCAATAAATGGAGGTAAACCACCCAATGAAAGTAAATTTAAGAATAGAATGAATTTAAGAGTTTTAGAATTAAAAAACGAATTAAATAATTGATTAATGTGGAATATTTTAAAATTGTTGAATATAAAAGTTAAACTGAAAGATAAGAATGTATAAAAAGAAAAATAAATACATCATATTGATTCATTTGCTTGCATAGCTGCTAGCATTCATCCTAAATGGTTAATTGATGAAAAAGCTATTAACTTCCGTAGAGAGGTTTGGTTTAGCCCACCCAAGGATCCTGTAATAGTTGAAGCAATAATTGATATAAAAATAAAATTATTTTGTGCTGTATAAGAAATCAATATTAGAGGAGCAATTTTTTGTCATGTTATTAAAGTAAGAGCATTTATTCAAGAAAGCCCTTCTATAACATTAGGGAATCAAAAGTGAAATGGTGCTGCTCCTCTTTTTAATAGTAGCGATGAAATAATTATTAAATTACTGTAAGAAGAATTATCTTGGATAATTGGGTAATTATTCAAATACATCATTATAATAGCAAACAGTAAGACTGCTGACGCTATTGCTTGAGTTAAAAAGTACTTTAATGAGGCTTCTGTAGATGTTAAGTTGTTACTATTTATTAGGGGGATAAACGATAACAAATTAATTTCTAATCCTATTCAAGCACCTAATCAAGAATTTGATGAGACAGTAATTAAGGTTCCTGTTATTAAAATGAAAAAAAATATAATTTTTGCTGAATTATTAAAAATTAAAAAGAAAAGGATTATAACCTTTATAAATGGGGTATGAACCCAGTAGCTTAATTAGCTTATCTTTTTATTTATTTTTAATTAATAATCTTATAATAATTTCAATTCAATAAGGTTTAACATAAATAATATTATTTGAATAAATAATAAATATATTTTGGTGTATGATGCACAAAAGTTTTTGATACTTTTAGAAATAGTTTAATTCTATTAAATATAATGAATGCAATACTAATTGCATTATTTACCCTATCAAGGTAACCCTTTTATCAGGCAATTCATT